ATCATTTCATAATTATCTATGACTGTTTATGTCTTTAGCATGGCTGACTACTTGATTAAATGTGGAGGAAAGTGGGATAAATGGCCGATACTACTGGAAGGATTCCTCTTTGGATAATAGGTACTGTAACTGGTATTCCTGTGATCGGTTTAATTGGTATTTTCTTTTATGGTTCATATTCCGGATTGGGCTCATCCCTGTAGTAATCGTATTAATCGGGTTTTCAAAATGAAAGCGTAAGAACTCAAAGGGATCCACTCGAATTCATCAAAGAGAGAGTGGATCTCATTGAGTTCTTAATAATTCATAATTCTCATTTTTTTTTTTCATTTTTATTCATATAAAATTAATATAAATGACTAAATGGACAACTTTTTCCGATGTTTCAAAAAACTCCATTTCTATTTTTTTTTTTTTACAAATTAATTGAAGAAATTCAATTTGTTTAACCAAATTCCTCAATTTCCTCTATTTTTTATTTGTTCACTACGTATTATATTATATGCAATAAATTTGATATTATATGTCATAAAGGTTCTAAGTTGGAAAAAATAGAAATTATAGAATTTTTCAAGAAGGGGTTTAAAAAAGATTATTTTATGAATCTTTTTTAGAACATTTTCTATTTAGACACAAACAAGAAGGAATAGGACTTGGGACTCTAGTAAAAGCCAAAAAATCTTCCCTAGAGTCCCGTTTCCCTATTGGAATTCGATTTTGTTTAATATTCTCTGTCTATATTTTTTATGTTTAATATCGAATCCAATTTTCTTGCATTTTACGATAGAAAAATATTTCTATAATAGAGAGTTCTATTATAGAAAATGAAATCTGAAAAAAAAAAGTGACATAATCATAATATTCGAATTTATTGTGGGGTTGATAAAAACAAAGTTAAATAGTTTTCCTTACAATTATATATACTCGAACTTATTTGTATTACGTTACAAGGAACTATGGTATAAAAAGACTAGACAGAAGCAAAGATCTTTTCATAATTTATTTATTCTATTATACTATACAGAATAGACTAAATAAATTATCAACAAAAACTTAGTTATTTTTACGAGTTTAATATGTTGATAAATACGTGGGCCTAGAAATTCATTTCGGACAATTGAACCTTCTCAAATTGTTTCTTCTTAAGAACTAAAAAGATTTGTGCTAAAATAATAGATGCCAAGAAGAACAAGAGACCTTGGACACGTAACGGATCTTGAAGTACTATTTCCGCATCCCCCTGACCAAATCCACCCACATTAGGATTACTTGTTAATGGCTGATCAAGTTTGATAGATTCACCTTCTGAAACAAGAAGTTCTGGTCCTGGAGGTATAATATCAATCACTTCACGTCCATCCAATGCATCCACTATAGCTATTTCGTACCCCCCTTTTTCTTTTCGTATGATTTTTTTTACGATACCTGTTGCTGTAGCATTATACACATTATTATTACTCTTGCTTCCGTCGAGATAAATCTGACCCCTTCCCCTGTTCCCACCTACGTATATAGGATATTTTAAGAAATGAACATCTCTCTTAATAGTGGGATCCGGGGAAAGAATAGGAAAGGTGATTTCATTATATTTCTGACCAGGAACAGGGCCTACCACAAGAATATTTTTTTTTGTAGGACGATAGTTTTGAAAAGACAGATTACCTATTTTTTCTTTAATCTCAGGCGAAATACGATCGGGGGGTGCCAATTCAAAACCTTCTGGTAAAATAAGAACAGCCCCTACATTTAAAGCCCCTTTTTTACCATTAGCAAGAACTTGTTTAACTTGCATATCATAAGGAATTCGAACAACTGCTTCAAATACAGTATCTGGAAGTACCGCTTGTGGAACCTTTATATCCACGGGCTTATTAGCTAAATGGCAATTGGCACAGACAATACGACCGGTTGCTTCTCGCGGATTTTCATAACCCTGCTGCGCAAAAATGGGATATGCATTTGAAATGGGTGCTCGAATTATTATATATATCATGATCGATATGGAAATGGATCGAGTAATCTCTTCCTTTATCCAAGAAAAAGCATTTCTAGTTTGCATGGTCTAATCCTTGATCCTGAAAATTTCTACAATAAGATTGAGTAGGTCACTCACATAGTTCCCTATCCAAGATGAAGAATCCCCCTTTTGATTTAAAGGGAAGTTAAAAAGAAGGGAAAAAGTTATCTTTTTTTAGCTAATTTTAGCTAAAAAAAATTTAAATTAAAATTGGATAAGTGGATCGTTTTTTGAGTCAGTCATTCATTGAATGATAAATCACTACAAGTGATGGAGATACGCGATTTAAATAACGGAAAATCCAATATTTTAAAATTGTATCTAAAATAACTGGAAAAGTGGAAACAAGACCCGATATAATTTGATCATTTTGAGCAAATCCAAAATCTTTATAGACGAAACCAATCATTAGTTCCCAACCATGGGTTGAATGGAATCCTATACATAAATCAGTTAATAGAAGAATAGAAAAAGCTTTTATTGTGTCACTTAAATTATAGATAAATTCTCGAACCCAAGAGTTAATAAGAACAAGTTCTTGATTACCAAAAATAGAATAACCGCTCAGAATAAAGAAACAGATTATATTGGTAGAGAAGTGCAAAATCGTATTCATATGATCTTCGTTATGCGTTTTGATTAACTGGATTGTTTCTTTATAGATTCCAGTACGAAGATTTTTTAGATGTGTTTCCGGACATTCCTTTAACATTTCATCTAACAAAAACAGTTCCTCAAATTCAATAAATTTTTTTAGAATACTCTTTTCTTGACTATCATTCAAGAAAATTTCGGATTGCCTAATATTCCACCAATTGATAAACCAAGATTCCAGACTTTTCTTAAATGTGAAAGAGATACACCAGGGCAAAAAGACTATAGATGTAAGATATAGAAGGGGAATAAATGTTTTCTTTTTTGTCATTTTTCCTCTTTAATGAACTCAATTTCATCTCATTCCTCAACTCTATATGATAATAATCTTTCTATCAAGAATAAGTCTATTACAAGTCATAGAGCTTATATATATAAATATATAGTCTATTCTCGCATTTTTTTTAGTTGCAATTCGAAAGTTAGTCCTTGCCTTGTTTAATTTAGAAAGAATACGTAAATCGAATAAGATAAGAAATCAAAAGAATTCACTGTCAATTCCAATTTCGAAACCAAATAATGCTCCATCTATAAAAATGGAAATATTTTGAAAATTTTTTTTTTTTTCAAAATATTTCAATCGGTAAATAAATAGGACAATTCTGAAACTTTTTGTACAATTTCTAGTTAATTCCAATTCTTACAAGTCCAAGGGTAAAACGGGTACGTCCAAAAACCTAGATATTTCGAAAGCTTTATATGCAATGTCTATTGGAAGCAAATCATCTTCAAGCCGAGTCAAAGGAATAATCCTATCGTTTTCGGTTTCCAGATAAAGGATCTCATACCTAAGGGTACGATTAAAAAAATTCGTTTTCTTATGAGTTGCTATTCTGAGGGATAGGATCTCTTCCATAGGTATTTCGAGAGTAATATCATTGGGAAATCCCCAACGAACAAACGCTACTTTTTTCTCTTTTTTATCGAACATATCATAACCACCACCTACATCCACAAAAATAATGAACCACAAATAAAAACTTAAAAATAGACTCCCGATTCCATAGAAACCCATCGTGGCCCCTTGTGGAAAAAATGGCAAATAAATAAAGTCCGGAATAAATGGAAAATCGTGAATTTTCTCGGACCAACCTAAAAAATCCTTACCACGAAAACTGAAATCAGCAACTGATAAGAATCCTAATGAGCCAAATAAACTGATAAAGGCCCAAAAGTAATAGCTTGGGTTTCGCGAAGGCCCTGCTATATAAAAAACGAGTAGCTCTTTGAACCGGAGAAATGAGTTGTTCATAAGTTTATAACTCCTTTTGTTAAATATAAAAAACCTCATTTTTTTAAGAAATTCGATTTTTTATATTTAACTTTATATTTAACTTTGTTACGAAAATAATTTGGCATTTAATTTGAATGTAAATTTTTTAGATGAATTTCTCGAATTTCTTCCAGATCCAAAAAATATATGAGATTAGTTCCTACTAACCGTATCTAAAAAATCTTCTTTTTTTGAACATGAAGAAATAAAGAAGCCATTGCAATTGCCGGAAATACTAAACCCACTAAAGGAATAAAAATGGAAGGAAAGTTTATCATAAAATGTGTACCTCTATTTACAATTTGTACCTTATATATATAGATTATTGTTATTATATATATAGATTATTGTTATTTTTTATTCTTATTTATTTTATTTGGATCGTCTATAATCACTAGAATTCCTATATATTTATACTAAGTATATAGGAATTCTAGTGATTATAGCTAAGTCTACATATATATATAATTAACTATATATGTATATGTAGACTCTATATGTAGAACAAAATAAATTAATTGATTTAACCTTCTATTTCGAAAAGAAAGAAACATATGTATGATAATAGACCCTTTGACTTTTTTTATTCTTAGTATTTTTTATTCTTTTATTACTTTGTTTTCATTTTTAGTCAAAGAAAAGAAATTATGGAATTGAAATAACTCACTCAGAACTCCCTTTAAAAGATTACGCGGTACGATTGAATCAAATAAGCCTTTGTGAAATAAATATTCAGCCGCTTGCGAACCTTCGGGTACTGCCTTATTCAATGTTTGTTCAATTACTCTTTTACCAGCAAATGCAATATAAGCATTTGGTTCGGCAATAATGATATCCCCCAACATGCCAAAACTAGCTGTTACCCCACCTGTAGTAGGAGATGTAAGGATTGATACATAGAATAACTTTTTATTTGTTTGATAATCATATAAAGCAGAAGAGATTTTAGCCATTTGCATCAAGCTCAAACTTCCTTCTTGCATACGTGCTCCTCCAGACGCACATACCAGAATAAGAGGTAAAAGTTGATTGGTAGCATATTCTACCAAACGGGTGATTTTCTCACCTACTGCGGATCCCATACTACCCCCCATAAACTGAAAATCCATAATTCCAATTGCTACAGGAATACCATTTAGTTGACCCGTACCTGTTTGAACAGCCTCAGTTAATCCTGTTTTTATTTGATAAGAATCAATACGATCTTTATAAGGTTCCTCTTCTGAATGAAATTCAATGGGATCCAGAGAAATCATGTCTTCATCCATAGGATTCCAAGTACCTGGATCAATCGAAAGTTCGATTCGATCGGAACTGCTCATTTTCAAATGATATCCGCAGTGTTCACAAATATTCATTTTTGATTTAAAAAATTTTTTATAATTTAACCCATAACAATTTTCACATTCAATCCATAAATGCTTATATTTTTGAGTTTCATCGGAATTATTAGAACTTTCTCCAATAGTCGAATTATGATCATTTGTATCATTCGTGCTAGTTATTATACTAGAACTAGAATTCTCGCTTTCACTAGAATTTCTGCCCTTACCAAAAATGTAACGATAAAAATAACTGTCATTGTATTTGTCACTATCACCTAAACGGAAACTCTCAATACAGATTTGATAATAAAGATAACTATCAATGCAACTATTAATGTTATTATTCCAACTATATTTAGTATCATCCATGTAATGATCGTCATCACTCTTAGAAACATTATTCGTATAGCTAGAAAAAAAACTTTCCTGTTCACTTAGGAAAGGCTGATCATTGTCAATCTCCAAAGTTTGATTTTCAATATCTAAATATATGGAATAACTGTTCCTCTTATTATCTCTAACTAAAAAAGTTTTATCCGATATTAAATTCTGGATGTTTCTGACACCTACTAAATAATCAAAATAACCGTAACTAGAATTATTATTATCATTCCAACTATTAATTTTTTTATTCATATCGGTTAAAATTTTTGGGTCTTCTTCACTTACACCGGTACTTTCAATAGGACCGAGACTATCCATTGATTTACTTAATTCACACCTGTATTCGAACTTCTTATTAAACAACATAGAATTGAACCACCATTTTTCCATAGAGTTTTTTCCTCTATTTTCATAAAAATATAATAGATGAATAGTCATTGGATGAAAAATAATAGAAATATTCCATTTTTAATATTCTATCTCATGTATTTACTATCAAAAAAGTATATAAATTCGATAATTAGGATTAGTAACTGATAATAATAATAAAGTAAAGAATGAGTAGATATTGAAAATAAATGATAATAAAATAATAAAAAAATACCACCTCATTGAGGGTAATGTATTTATAAGTCGAATTACTTCATTTAGTGATTATTCATTTGCTTTTTCCTATATTCTATCTTTTATTTTTCCTATATTCTATCTTTTATCTTTATACATTTTTTTCATTTTGTTTTGAAAATAGATGAAAATTGCATTTCTTTTTTTAGCTTATAGAAAATAACATTCTATATAAACAACAAAAAATAAAACAACAAAAATAAAAAATTAGGTATGAAGATAACAAGAGAGCGGGGGGGATAAAAGAAAAAAGAGTTTTTTAAATCTATATATAAGTCATCCGCACCCCCCCCTTTTTTTATTTCATTAATTGAATTTCATTTGTTGATTCGAGCTAAGTTCCAAAAAAACGCCAGCCCTTTTTGAAATATCCTGAACAGTTCCTGTAGGTTGAGCGCCTTGTTCAAGGAAATATAGAATAATAGGAATATTTAAATAGGTTTGATTCTTTATTGGATCATAAAAACCCACTTTCCGAAGATCTCTTCCCTCTCTTCGGGATCGAACATCGATTGCAACGATTCGATAAACGGCTCATTGGGATAGATATAGATGAATAATGCACCTCCCCTAGAAACGTATAAGAAGTTTTATCCTCGTACGGCTCGGGAAAATAAAAAATTATATGTATGTATAAAAATGGAATGTCAAATAGATCAAAAAAATCATCAAATCAATTAAACTATGACTTAAGTGTTTTTTTTTGTATTTTATTTCTGAAAAAAACTCCTCATATTTGTAACCCCATAACTCAAATTGGATAATTCTCAAATAACTAAAAAGAAAATAAACCCTTTAGCTATTTCATTTATTGAGTGGTCTCTACCCCCTTTTCTTGCCTCTTGCCCGTTTTTCTTTATAATAGAATCTATTTTTTTCTAATTCTAATAGAATTATATTCTAATTCTAATAGAATTATAGAATTAATGAGACAATTTGAAAATGGTATTTACTTGTTCCATGATCTTTTCGCTTTTCTTTGAATCCTTGGGTTTAGACATTACTTCGGGAATCTTCAATCTTTTCAAAAAAATGGCAGCAACATACCATTTTTTTTGAATTTCTCTGAAAGAATCATACAAATAAATAGAGGGTTAATTCCCGCGAATACACTTTGGATCGAAATAGTTTTACTAATTCCAACAATTTTTTTTTAACCTTGCTCCAATTTGATCCTTTCTATTTTTCTATCAAAAATATACTTACGAAGTTGTTCTAACTTATTAATTTTCACTAACCTTAGATACTTGCCCCTGAGAAATGAATAAACTCGAGCTCCATCGTGTACTATTTACATCATCAACCCCTTTCCTGTCCAAAAAATAAGAAGTTCTAGTGAAAGAGAACAAATGATGTCGAGCCAAGAGCATGTTGATTTCTATATACTAGGAAAATGGCGGATGTAAGAATCCACAGCTAATCTAATCATGTCTTTCAAGTCACACGTTGCTTTTTACCACATCGTTTTAAACGAAGTTTTACCATAACATTCCTTTAGCTTGGATCCAGTATGTAATTGATTCAATTATGGAATCGTGAATAGTCATTGATTCAATCGATATATAATAATTTATCCTTTTTACTTTACGTCTGTGTTTTTATTCTATATAACGAAAACCATAAAGTAAAGATGTAAAAAAATGAAAATGAACTCGATATTGTATTAATAATTTGTAAAGTAGAAAAAAATGGGAATTAAAAAAAGGGGGGATAATCTTTATTTTGATATAAAATTTGTACTCAAATATGATATACATCAGGAATGCATATACTCTGGGACGGAAGGATTCGAACCTCCGAATAGCGGGACCAAAACCCGTTGCCTTACCACTTGGCCACGCCCCATTTTCGATTTAACACTAATAAACACTATTATTGATATTGGTTGTTCGTCAATTCCACCAGTTCCAAAATTTCTATAGAAAAAAATGGTTGCTAGGATTTTGATATGCGTATGTATCTATATATACATAGCATAAAACTAACTTTATTGATCATTACATAGAATTCAATTAAGATATTGTATAGAAGTAGGATTTCTTGTATTTCAGAATAAAAAGATTTTGAACTAGATAAGTTCAAATCAAAGAAGGATTTTGGCAGGTCTTATCTTATTTGATTCATTTTTTTTTAGTTTTATTCATATAATATTAATTTATTTGATTTATTATTGTATTTTTTGATTTATTAATATATATAATAAAAAAATACAATAATAAATCAAATTCTAATTCAAAAAAGCAAAAATAATTTTTATTTTCTTAAAGAACAAAATGTTTGTTATGCTTAATATCTTTAGTTTGGTCTGTATTTGTATTCACTCCGTCCTTTATTCAAGTAGTTTTTTCTCGGCGAAATTGCCCGAAGCCTACGCTTTCTTGAATCCAATTGTAGATATTATGCCAGTAATACCTTTACTCTTTTTTCTCTTAGCTTTTGTTTGGCAAGCTGCTGTAAGTTTTCGATGAGATCTTTAATTTGAGTAATGTCTTAAAAAACTTAAGAATTTATTAGAAAACTAAAATGCGAACATTTTAATAATTTAAAAGATCAGATAAGTTTTACAGTGTGAATTCTCGATTCTAATATTGAAATTTTTGGGTATATACGAAAAAAAATACGGATCATATCCTCATCTACGTTTTTCAATCGAAAAATCCGAATTCTATTATTCGATTTGAGCCCATCACCAATATAATACCTAGATTGCAGATATGAAAGAGGAGTTTTTGTAATAGTAATTATTGATAATTGTAATAAAAGGCTTGACTCTTATTACAAACCTAGTCCATTTCCGAAACTCATATACCTAAAAATCAATTCATTTTTGAGAAACTTAGTATTAAAAGAAACAAAATGTTTAATATAAGAGAATCTATTCTCTTTCTTTGTCGTTTTTTTAATTATCTTGGAGATTTTATAATGCTTACTCTAAAACTATTTGTTTACACGGTAGTGATATTCTTCGTTTCTCTTTTCATATTCGGATTCCTATCTAACGATCCAGGGCGTAATCCAGGACGTGAAGAATAAAAAAATGTATTCTGTGTTTTTATTGCTTGTGCTGGATTTTGAAATATTTTTAGGATTTTATCTATTTTATATCTTTAACTATTAAATCCAAAATTAAACAAAGAAAGAAGTTCCAAAAGTTCAAAAGAAAAAAAAATACCAAATCATCAACGGAAACGGAAAGAGAGGGATTCGAACCCTCGGTACAAAAATTTGTACAACGGATTAGCAATCCGACGCTTTAGTCCACTCAGCCATCTCTCCCCAATTGAAAAAATAGAATTACTTTGTTTATGTTATATCACATAAACAAGAAGAAGCTTGAAAAAAAAAAAAAAGAGACTTCTCTTTTTTTCTATTTAATTTCTACTCATTATTTTTATTATATATAATTATATATATAATATTTTGGATTTCTTTTTTTGTCTTTTTCTACAGCCAAAGAGCCCGACTAGATACTGGCCGGGCTCTTTTTATTCTCATGAATATTGAATAATAATAATTTATTTGACAAAAAAATACTTGTAATTTAAACACGATAAAACATCAAAAATAAATATGGATTTATTTCTATAATAGAAAACAAAAGAATAATACAAGATTAATATGTCTGATTGCTTTGTTCGACAAAAAGGGAATTCATATATAATAATTGTATTGTAGCGGGTATAGTTTAGTGGTAAAAGTGCGATTCGTTCTATGGACCCCTTA